TTTCTATCTCTTTCTCCAACCTTCGATGATCCTCCTGCGGGCAAATCATCGAAGTCAAGAAGAAGTGATGGGCCTGATCTTCCGATATCGATATCAGATCCATAAGCTAGCTCTTGGTTAAGAAAATCCTGAATATGCTGACCCGGGTGCAGTAAACGAACTTATATTCTCTTCCCTCCCCTCTATTCCCCTTACATAAAAGGCGAGTAACAAAGCCTCTACCGTTTGAGGGACGCCGTGCGATCATACAACTACTCCACGTGGGCCTTAATCTGCGCATACGAAGAAATAAGAACATGTTTTCAAAGACCTCTGGAAATGCCCGTTTTGTCTACTTAACATATGGGACGAGCTAAGCTATATACCGGCTTGGAGCTTTCTTCACCAGTTCCCATAGCCTCTTCTCTTCCATCTTTTCCTAAAGCAAGGTTGGCGTGGATAAGGCTTATGTGTAGCATAAGGGTTGGCTTTTAGTCCTTCTTTCCGTCCTTGGATCCCGGACAGAAGTAAGATGATTCAACACCGACCGAGAAAATGACCCGCCTCGTCCTCCCCTTTCAGAACCTCTAGTGCTTGCCTTATCTGTGAAATGACGTGGAAGTTCAGTGTGATTCACTTTTAAAGTCTTCCTCTCTTCTTCGAACCGAATTCATAACCTGCATAAGGAAGACCTGAAACTGGAGGACAAGCGGATGCTCAGTCTTTCCCCAGTGAGCTCGTCTTAGGGAAGGGCATTTTTATTCACCAGGAACCACCACTGGATCAGGAGCAGGATCCCCTCTCTCTGGGCGGGCAAACAAAAGAAAGAAAGCACACTCGTCAGTTATCCACCCCCAGATCGATTTATTCATAAAAGAAAACATATATATCATCTTTCTATACGTTCGTTAACTTAACCAGTGGGGCTTCCCAACATCCAACAGAAGCGTTAGTTGATCGGTCTACTGAACCTGGCTTTTGAACTCGTCATTCCGGGCGCACTCGATTGACCTTAGCTTATGGTCTAGGCCTCACATTCGTCTCCGTCATCTCCGTCTCTGTCTCCCCTTCGAAAGTCAACACAACATAAGAACGAGTAAAACAAGATAAAGAATCCCCTTCATTCTATGAACTTCTTTATTGAATTGAATGCTTGGTGTCAGAGCTCGTGAAGGAAGAGTCACTCGCCCGTAAACCATCATGACACAAGGGAACGGGAAGCGCAATAGCAACCCATAAGCTTTACTAATAGGGGCATTCCATTGATAACGATAGAAAGAGCGATCCACGGAAGCCATTGAAACCAAGCTTGATAGGATAAGAGCACTCTAACACGAACAGGACCGGGTCAGACATCGCCCTACTAGATAGAAAAGGTTGGGGAGGGCATATGATTGATCTAAAGATTAAAGGGAGCTGGACCAAGCCATCCTGATCGTCCCATACCTTTGAAAGCCCACCAGCTAGCATTCGGAATCACAAGAATAGCGAACTGGGGCGAGCCTATATAATGATAATGTAATAAAGCAAATTGTAAAATACCCAACATCGATCATCAGAGGGATAGTAGCGGACGAGACAAGCTCCTGCGTCTACAACAGATCCTGCAGTTTCAGCTTCGACACCAGCGGCTACTTAAGCTGAAGCTCCTGTTCAAGGGAAGGGTTCCAAACCAGCCTTAGAACCAACCTTAGACCAGACCCAGAAGCAACCAGAAGAGAAAGCCCCCAACTCAACTCCCCGAGACAGCTATTGGCATCAGGGGGCAGCGATGACCAGGACCCGCACCCCCGGAAAAAGATAAAGGCTCTCGTTCGGAAACCACCCCTCCCTATACCTAAAAAGCCTTCCCCTCGTTTAAAGAAAGCCCTCTCTGTGAGCTAGACAGCGAGTCAGCATTCGTCCAACTATTTAGGTCCATGATCCCTCGCCCCGGTCTCTAGATGAGAGGATTCCTTTCCACCGACACCAGATCCCCTTGGCTCAGACAACCACACGATGGAAGAAAGGTTTTTTGAGGGATTGATATATGTTCATAACCGGACTTCCCGCTAGCACGCCCCACTCCTAACTGCATAAGAAATCGAACCCGAAACTAAGCTAAGGCTGTGGAGGTTTTTATTACTGCTTGTCCGCCAGCCAGTAAGCGCTTGGCCCCCGGGCATTGATTAAGTGAGAGAGGACTACCACTTTCGCTCTCCCATCAGTGTGACTAAACTCATCTCCGTCTGCTACTCGCCTGGCCTTAGCCTCTGATCTTTCATCCGTGCCTTCTTAATCCAAGAAAGCTTCTAGGTTTTTCTCCCTTCCATCCTAGTCCGGCAGGCAGCACTTGTAAAAAAAAATCCGGTTAAACGCTCATCAGTTCTCATAGCGAGGCCTCGCTTATTGGATTGAAGCCAACACAACCTAAGCGGTTGCCTGACCTTTATTTGCAGAGTCCCTCAAGCCCCCTCTCGATGAAAAAAGGGGGGAAAGGCACCGGACGCAATTTCGGAACCGGTGCATGCCTAAAGATCGCCTCCTCTAAGAACCTCTCTGCGCCCCTCCCTCTCCTTTCAGTCGAGCTACTTCGTTACCCTGATGCTACCCTGAAGCCGGATCGTGTAGCCCACCTTTGCCCCGGCTTGATTACGAAGAAGAGGCTGTCTCATATCATGGGGGAGTCGAAGCCCTACGGCTAGGACGTAAGCCAGCCGGAAACCAACTAATCTACTTTGGCATTCATGTGCCACGGGTGGACTGAGATCCAAAATATTTTCTGTCAATGGCTTACAGTACTCGATGACTGCATACGTAAGAAAATGTCGAAGGACCACTTTCTATTTTTTTCTCTGTTAATGGATTGGAAAATGAATCGAATTGCATGCAGCATACGTATGAAATTAACACCTCCCCTGCGGTGCCATCAATGAGAATCGAACCAACCACAGCCCCACTACTTACTTTATTATTCCAAGGTTTCGCACCCTGTTGACATTTGTTTCTCGCTGAGTAAGCAATGTCTTTCCCCGCCCCGGTACTCAAAAGTCTTATTTGCGGAGAAGGGTTGGTCGTAGATCAGAACGATCGGGCTTCAGGGTAGCTTCTGGGAGTGCTCTACGAGAAGGCATATGTGTTACATCCGGGAGTGCTCAATGATGTCTAGCAGAAGAAGAGGAGAGGATAAGCAAGAAGGTAATATCAGTAGTGAGACTCGAGGGTACCATCAGGGGGGGTTTGGGGGTCCTCCCCCAGCCTAGCTAATAGAGAACTTCAATCTTCCCGTTAAGACTGACCGGGTTGAAGGCTTCAGTGAGAGTTCCAGGGTTGTCAACTAGAAGGCTGATTAGAAGATAAGGTTTTTTCCAGGGCGATCAGAACTAGAAGGAAGATGTGATAGCAGTAGCAGAAGGCGGATGCTCTAGTTCCAGGCTGATTATAAGAGATAGTTTACTCGGACGGTGGGATAGCTTAAACATCATCTCCTCCTATCCCGGTGGGAGTACTGAAAGAGGGTGTTACGGGCTTCTTCTTATAAGAAGGAGGGCTTTAGGGCTTAACTAAGTAAGAAGGAGGGCTTTAGGGCTTAACTAAGTATTAGTTAAGGGCTCGGAACTTCTAGTAAGTGAAGGTCAGCGGGAGCTGCTATCGGTAGCGGAAAGGGCTTGACTTATCTAAGTAAAGGTAGTAGAGACGGCTTGCATCAGGGTTGGCGTGGATAAGGCTTATGTGTAGCATAAGGGTTGGCTTTTAGTCCTTCTTTCCCAAAAAGAAGTAGACCTTATGGTACGTACCCTTCTTAGCCATTGGTGCGTTAAGGCTGAATGGGTAGTCTAAAAACAAAAGAGGCTTCTCCTCAAAGGTAGTTTACTTGCTTAGTGCTTGCTTGCGCTAAGGATCGAAGAGCTTAGTGTGAAACGCTAAGGAAGTCATATGCTCTTTTCTTAAGTGTGGTGCCCTCAATACAACCTTCCCTAAAAGTGGAGGTAGGAGATCCAGTTAACGAATAGGCTACGGCTGTAGCTGCAACGAGTAATGAATTCTCGGAAGCTCTTTCTTAAAGGGTGCCCCCTTCCCTCGAATGCTGCATTGGAGCGAGTTCTTCTACTGCCGAGTCCAGCTCAGGTAGCCATTCGTTCATGCTTCGCCCGGAAGGTTCCTGATAGCTGGTTGACAAATTGCTGTATACTATACTAGGATGCCGGATCTAGATAGATCCAAAGCCTGACTACACGGAATAAATGTAATAATCCGGAGATGACCGCTTTCTTTGTACTCGGCCTCGTTGTTTTAGGCCTCCAAGCCCAGCTTTACGGCTTTCTCGATCTTAGCGTTTTCTGGTGTTACCAGAACAATACCGATACCAGATCCGCTTTCATTCGACGAGCCATCAACGAACAATCTCCACCCCGAACTCTGAGCAAACAGGTCTTGGAGGCCGCCCCCAGTAGCCAGGTCTGGGATAATCTTCAATTTGTTCGGTTCTCACCTCTGAGGTGAGCTTGTCTGGAGTTCTTTTCTCTACGTTGGCCATAGAGGTCGGCTCGTCATCTATGGAATAGTCGCCCCCAATGTCTGATTCTACAGGGAAATCTGCCAGGAAGCTGGCTAGTGCTTGACCTTTTTCTGCTGTTCGTGGTTCGTATCGAATGTCGAACTCGCCTAGCTGAACTGCCCACTTTGCTACTCTTCCGGGCAGGTCGGTCTTGCCGAGGTCTTTTTTGAGGGGTTGAAAGGCTTCTTCGCAGTCAGACGTCCACTCGAATGTGGTATTCTTCTTCAGGAGCTGAAAAAGAGGTCGACACTTGTCTGATGGCCTGGATATGAACCTGTTGAGGGCTGCGACTCATCCATTATGCTTGCCTGAGGATCCTCTTCACTTGGCATGCTATCTCAAGAGAACGAGGAGAGTAGGACTGAAGAAGTGTTACTCGGAAATTGGGGAATAATCTCCTTGAGAGAGGGTATCAGATGTTTTGCCATGATGGTGATGACGAAAGTCTGTTAGTTTGGGCCTAGGCCTTTCAGAAACCAGTATACCTGTCTCGGGCACAGGACATCCTATCGCACACAAGACTAACATATTATCTTAAAGTGTCTAGCACGCGCACCTGACGGAACGGAATTTTTTTTTTGAACTCCTTATCTCGAAGCCGTGGGCGTTCTACCTGTTTGCATTCGTTGATGCCTGCGTCTTCGATCTCTCTTTGCAAAAAGGGAAGGGAGCCTTTCTGTAACGGCGACAGAGGGTGTTGCCGGAAGTTGTTTTGAAAAACAACATAAATACTTCTTCTTCTACGATATTTCGGGTGAGCATAAGCCGTAGTGACCGACTGACCCAATGGCTTATGCTCACCCACATTTTATTAAATTAATTACTTTACTGTAAGTATCTTATCCTTAATTTATAAATAAGGATCTGAGCCATGAGCGGTCTATTGATCAAGAGTCCCGCTTAGTCCGTCACCTCGTCTTCACTGAACACCTACCCACTCGCCTCCGAGACTTTCTTACCTCTCCGAGAATGGAGGTACTCGATCGTTTTGGGAACGTGAGGGGGGGAGGACACTTTAGGAGAAGTGACCCGATGCACGCCGGGGAACGGCTCTATCTACCTGAAGCTAAGCATAGAGCTTGCTGGCAGCACTTTGACTTCGACAAAAATTAAGTTTAGTACAGGCTAGGTAAGGAGTTGTTGACCACGACACTCTTACTCTTCAGTTATGTGTTCTCTGTTGGTTGGCTTGCCACTCTAGCTGAGTGCCTTTGATTATCATTGGCCGATAGGGATAGCCCCTTCCCTTTCTTCACGTCACCGCACTGAATTCTATGCACTTTACTCACGTTCTTTACTCTAGTCCTGTCATTCTTCTGAGAGCAAGGGTCCAACATATCCGAAAAATAAGGAGGATTCCTCGCCCGCGCTTCGCGCGATACATACCGATTTAAAAAATGGTTTTTCTTCTCTTAACATCAGTTTAACTCATCTTTCATCCACTCCCCGATTGGCAGCGTGCGGGGCGGGTCGGCGTCCGGGAGCTCCGCCCAACCAACCCTACCTATCACAGGACCACTAAACTCCTGTTCTAGCTCTTTTTTTAGGCCTTTCAGGCGACAATGGAACATGGCTAACCCATGCATCCACGTTCAGGAATAGCAGTTCATTCGATCAATGACGAGCAAAGGAAGCATTCTGTCTTTCAAACCTTTTCTGATCCCGGATCGCTGTGATGAACGAACATCGGTGCGGGCTCAAGTAGTTTAGTAAATATAGTATATCCGGGTGTCAGTATGAAAGATGGATCAAATCCTCGTGGTGAGGAGGCAGCTTAGTCTCCGTAGTTAATCTCTCTCCTTGGGCACAGAACTGTAAATCTGTCTTTCTCTGCCTAGACCCAAACCAGCCAGCAACTGGAGAAAGGCAGGATGAATCAACACCTCCTACTAATGGGGATCTACTAACCAATGCAACCGGGAAACCTTCTATCAAAAGTTCTGAACTAGCATCCGAAGCTAGGCGGTACTCTGCCTTGTATTGCCATTACTTGGATTAGGGAAGAAGGAAGGGCTTACACCAGAACTCGTTGATCTGATCTTCTATGCCCGGGAAGGAGGAGTCAATAGAGAGAGCTTCGGATCGAATCTTTGGAATCTCATCTCTAGAGGCAGCATCTTTCTCTAGTTCCGCGCAATCCATGCGAATCCATATGCAAACAAAGGTAGCTGGAACATTTATTAACCTCACCCTTCTTCCCCTTAGACCTTATTTATGGCTCGGACCCTCCTGTACCACCAAGGCAGACAGATACGTTTCCTAGCCCTTGCGCAAGCCTTTCTTTAGCAGCATGGTGGATTATACTAGCTCCTACTTTGCCTTCACAACCGGCACATACAAGGCGCCTTGTCATCCATAATGCAAAAGGAATTCAGGCGGGGTGGGGGCACTGCCCTCGCCCTGCGAAGGAACTCCAGTCCCAAGACCACAAATCATCGAGTTGCACCGGGCCTGACCAGCCAGCCATCCGGATCGACAGGCACGCCCCTCGCAAGTCCCGCCAGTAATTGGAGTATTCTATAATCCTTCCGTCCCGTGCCCGCAGTAGGCTTGAGTTATATAACCCTCCGTTCGGTCTGGCTAGTATAGTATCCTTCGCCGAACTCGCCTTAAACAGTAGGCTACAGTCTAAAATACCCCCTTTCCTTCCCCCCGAAGGCTAGGCGTAGTGCATAGCTCTTGGGGATAACAACAGACCAACTGATGAACGAATTTGATCTCTTATGTTCCTGAAGGAGTGAGTGAACGTAGTGAACGGTGCAAGCAGCAAGAGGTGCAACATCAAGTGTTGCGGTTTGATGAATCGGAGGGCTAAATAGCACCTGCTCTTTCGTCACAGCCATCAAGCTAGCAACAAGACGACTAAGCCTATTCGCCCCACAAAGAGGCCGCCTTCGGGACTGCTTAACAAGGAAGACAGACTGTCACACGGCCTAAGAGAGAGAAAGAAAAGTCAGTGACGGCGGAGTCGGTCATTCTACTTCCCGGTTCTTTTACCAGCCAGCCTACGGCACCTGAGCATCCGCACGACGTTCTCATATGATCCTGTGACTGGGCCTAGGCAGTTCTCCAGAAGGGTATCGTCAAGACCTCTCGAGACGAGAATAGACGAAGGGAAAGGAAGGAAAGATATTCGACATACACCGACTGAAGACTGTTTCCTGTGGTTTGTCTTTTAGAACAAGAAGAACATTCTCCTATTACTGTGAAGGAACCCATATTTGGTGAAATAAGTTTATAATCTTTAATTATTACACTGGATGTTGCAGAGGAAACACTGTAAGAAAATGAACTCTCTTTGTTAAAATTTTCTTTCATACGGGGGCGCTAAGAATAAGATGATAATTTTCGGGCTAAAACTAGATTATGGGCGACAACCCACTGAACACATAAGAGTTTTCAACAGGGTAGGAAATGCTTCTGAAAAGATGCCTTCGGGTGTCTCTTCATACATTCGAGAGAAGCTTTCCCCTTATCTTTAATAAGCATTGCTATCGCCAATCTCGCAATCTTCAAGCAACTCTATTTTGGTCAAAAGAGCTTATTCTGAGTTCTAATTCCCCGAATTCTGTAAGCTTGCTTGGTCTACTTTGTTCTGATTTCATTGTATTCCTCCGTATTCAGCATTCGCCGGTGTCACAAAAAGCAAAAGCATATCAATTCGTTGAGGCAACTAGTCTTGGTAAGGTTTACCACTGAGGGTAGGCAGTGTGCATTCTTCTCTCGGCTCTAGAACAGGTAGTTTACTTGCTCGACCATAGGTAGGGACTCACTCGACCATAGGAGAGGGAGAGGGAGAGGAAGAAGGGAAGTTAGCCTTTCTTCTTTCTTTGCCAAAGCGGGGCCCACCGTTATCATGTTGCATGATGAAACCTCTTGGTCTTCATCTGAGAAGTGGTTTTGTTGCTCTCTTGGATTTCAGGTGGTCCGCAAGGGTGACCGGAACCCTTACCTTAATTCTTTGGGGTAACCACTTCCCAATCGTCATCCTCATTGAGATCGGGGTCTCCCCACATTATATCTCCATCTGGGCTATTGACGGCTACCAACCCCCGCGGTATCTCTTCTGAGTAATCAGGGATGACCCGAACTTCGGTGTCCAGAGGATCCATCTCTTCGACGGGTATAGAGACTGGTTGCAGTGCTCCAAACCTTCTTGCGCCAGCTCTTTAAAGACAAAACACTGTCTTAGTGTATGTCCCACAACCTGTGGAACCGGCAGTAGTTGGAATCATCAACTTTCTCGGGGTCGCTTACACGGAGGTAGAGTAGAGTCAGCTGACCGTTAGCGATCAACATGTCAAAAGATGGCGTCTACCTTGCTTTCATCGAAATCCCCAACTTTAGAGAGTCGTTCTTTGAGAGAGATTTTCTTTGCCTGCTTCTTTTCATCCCCGTTTTCGTTCTTTTGCGCAGGGGCGTTGGGCTTTTTCCTGTCCAGCGATTTGTATCGCCATTGATTCTTTATTTTTTGTTTTAGAAGACTCGCCTCTTCTGATCTACGACCACCCTTCTCTTTTTCATGATCTTTGAGGGCAGCCTCTGTTTCCGTGGCAATGGCTAAGAGCTCCCCCAGTGTTTTAAGCTTCAAGCCCACACCAGCTTCAGGCGTGGCTTAAAGTTCAAATTCATTCGACACATGTCAGTCAGACTCTCGTGGGAGTGTGGCTCTGGGCATTTTACTGCCAACGCTCTCCATCCAAGGAATCGACTGAATCATTGTGCGCTTGCTTAGTGGCACACAGCTGGCCTGTGGTGGATTTTTCGTCCTCATCCGCCCACGAGTTTATGGTTCCAGCAGGCAACCTGGCATACCAATCGAATGCAGTCTCGCAGAGGGTGCTTACGAAAAGACGTATCATCAAAGCGTCGTTTCCGGCAATGCCCCCAGTAAATGCCTTAAAATTACAAATATGCTGCCTAGGGGCCCCTCTCCCGTTGGTCGAGCAAGTAAACCCCCTCTCCCGTCAAAAGACTTCAGGTTGGGTTGTTTGAACTTGGGGGGAAAGGCCTTTCCATGTAAAGGGGTATGGCGCGACAATCCCTTTTTGCTTCATTTAACTTTCTTCATTCAATTGAGAGAGAGTCTGTCGAAGATCCCTCCGCCCTATTAGTAAAGCTACTTGATCATCTTCAGATTGGCGTATCTCCTCGTGTCGCGAGGACTGCCCCTCGGTCATGTTCTTCTGTGGATTACTGGTTTCGCCAATTTTTTCTGACCTTGGGGATCTCCTTGTTCTGCCTTGTCTTTTGAACAAATAAGAGCTCGCATAGCTTCTCTAATCTCCATCATCTTATCTAGCCTTTCTTCGGTACTTTTGTTGAGTTTGGCTGTGGCTTCTTTAGGGGGTATTTCGTCCTCGTTGGTTACAAGGACGTGTTCTGTTCTTTACACTTCTGATGAGACGGTACGTGCCAAGTCTTCGGACTCATCGGAAGACGGGTCATCACCGGGTTCTGTTTGGCCTCCGGGATTGTCATATA